CTTTCCTCTTCAAAGAGGAAGCCGTTCTGCTAGTGGATACATATTTTTCTACTGGGGGCAACATAGACATAGTGGTTGTCCAGAGAGGTACTACGCATAATAATATCTTGCTTGCGTTGGGTGGTTTATGTGCACTTACTGTTTTATACTCCTAGGAATCATATTTATGCTTTATCAACTCACCTCATGCCATGGTTCAAGCATGAAAAATCAAGAGGTCCACTACTCCTTTTACAAATCCGAAGAAGTAACTATAGAACTCCTTGGATCATCTGTTAACGGCTCAATCAATCACTTCTTCGGAAGGCTAAATAAAAAAAAAGGACTTGGTTATTTTTTTTCTTTTTATATAATTTATATAATATAATGCCCATACTATTCCTCCTCCATTGATTGTTTTGATGGATCTCGGGATCCATATTGAAAATAATCAGAAACCTAGGCATTAGAAGAGTTGACGTTCGATTATTTCAGATTGATCGGAATCAATACAAATGAAATCAAATGGATGTAGCGAAGAAATAGAATTGGAGTGCTATTTATATGTACACATATCTAGATACATATTCTAGATTGATCCATATCAAGCACATATATTTATATTTATACAACTTTATACAATCCAATAATAGATAGTATGGTAGAAAGGTTCATATAGTTCTTTCTACCATACTATCTATTTTAGACTGCTGACTCCAATCCACTCATTTCATTTAAGACTTGGGATTTGAATCCCTTTCGTTCTTTAATCATTGATAAGAACTAATAAGTCAAGTTTCATTTAAATTAATCACTTTGACTGACTGTTTTTACGTAGATGATAAGTAAAAAAGCAGTAGGAACTAGAATGAACAGCGCAGTAGCAATAAATGCGAGAATATTGACTTCCATAATCTCATCGTTTTTTTTTGCTTCGCAATAACTCGGGATCTAATCCCATAGAGATGATAAGTCTTTCTCCTGAGAATTCCATGGGATGGATTGTATCCTGATGATGCCGAATCGGATCAATATCATGAATAACAATATCTGATCCATCAAATCGGATTCACGAATAGTATAACATAGGAAGATCTTTTATCCATACCGAATCAAAAATGGGATTCCCGATCCAATCAAGAATCCCATTGAATTTCTCATTTCAACTCTTTCTTTAACCTACCGTCTTCCTTATACAATCATCTGATGGGGTATTATCTGACCGGTGTTCCATTGGTCACAGACCCAAACAGTAGGTAGGAGTGAAATGGAAAAAAGGAACAAGTTAAGTTCTAAGCGAAGTTTTTGTGATGACCTAATCTTCTTGGAAGACAGAGAAGTGTGATAAAAAGGGGTCCCGGTATAAAAGATCTAATATTCCGATAAATCCACTTATTTATGGATTTTGTTCTTTCTTCGATGGGGCCGTGAAAATATGAAGAAAAAAGATTATTCACCCCTTTCCCCCCCTAGAACAAGGGAGAGAGAAAGAAGGGGGTAGGTTTTATCTGAAAAGTACTCTGTCAGGATAACCATATGAGGCTAATTGTGTATCGTACAATAAACGAATAAAACTTGTGTATGTGCTCCCGGGAAACATATGGGTACTCTATTTCATTCCATTGATCAGGAGCAATCGAAAAAGCCAGACCAGTACGGTCTCTCTTGGAATCCTGAATGTGGTGATACCAACGATCAATCTACATATGTCTCTCTCCCATCAATTGGTACTGTACTATACTATTTGAAGTAATTGAAATGACCGTATTTGTCCGATGAGAAATGCGAAACGAAAAACGAAAGAAATAAGGTCCACCGCTGAGAATGAAATTCTTCCCCTTGTCCCCCTTCACAGAAAATGGAGAGATGAATGGATGGATTCATCGGATTTCTAATTTCTAGGTCGGGACTGACGGGGCTCGAACCCGCAGCTTCCGCCTTGACAGGGCGGTGCTCTGACCGATTGAACTACAATCCCGGGTAAATGAGTTATACAGCATACTTATAATTTCTTTATATTGAAAATTTCCGTCTTTTAACAAAAACACGAGTGATATACTTAATATTTACATGAATATAAACTAGAGTGACACAGATTCCTAGTCATCCTGTGGTTATTGCCACATCGATTGATATTGAATCCTTCAATGAAGGAAAGGACTCTTTTTTTTCTTTACCTCTTTCCTTATACTTAATATTTACATATTATTCATTCAGATCATTAGAAAAATAAGAACGTGTAGGAACAAATGAACAAAAAAATGGGGCAGAAAAATGGAGACTATTTCTTTTTATTTATATTCCTCTATATCAGGCATTTCTGGAGGATAAATTGGTTATATCATCCTCATGGATCGGCGAATTATTGGGCCGAGCTGGATTTGAACCAGCGTAGACATATCGCCAACGAATTTACAGTCCGTCCCCATTAACCACTCGGGCATCGACCCAGGAAGAATCAATTCTAGGCTTATTGATAATCCATGATCAACTTCCTTTCGTAGTACCCTACCTACCCCTA